TATATAATGTGGTGTAGATTTATAACACTATATATCAACACACAATACAACTAGTTGACATGTCAGTCGGGCCCAACCTGGTTTAGGGGTTTAACAGGATTAATTGGGATTCGTTGGACATAGGGGGTAGGGGGGTTTACCGCGCGTGAGGCGTTTACAGTCACCGGGGGATAATATTGGGATTTATGTGGGTCGTAAATATATTATGCTCTTGAATGTCGGGGATGCAAGTTTACAGGTATGACATTAAACCGTGCATGCTCCTTTTCTATTGCATGAATGGACTACATCCAGGAATATTGGTAGCCTGCATGAAATTGCCAAATGAAAGAGACCCGAAAAAAAAGAACCAATGCCTTTAAATGAATGCCTTGGCATGGGGAGTTTTTGCTAATGAGTGGTCCCACCAATAACTTATGCCAGGTAAAATCATTAATTAGTGGGAACCTCTGTATGTGTCCCTGAAATAGGAACCAGATGCCAGTAATAGTTCATATTGTGAAACCCCCAAGACTATTGTCCTTGATTCTATCAAGGACCGTGTACATTAAGGTATTGTGGGTTGGTGGTCTCTTACTACATTAATTATTGGTACAGGAGTTAGTAGCTGGGTCGGGCAGAAAATTATTGGATATTACAGTTGTACAGAATTAAGCAATTTCTTTTATCCGTATAGGAGTTCATGTGTATTATTCAATAGTTGTCTTGTGTTCGTATATCGTTTTGTATGTTGGTGGTATTAATGTTTTGTTGCATGAGTCCTTGGAAGGTAGATTTAATGTTATAAACCATGATGTAATATTATGCATAATATGTACTACACCATAGTGCTGTGTTATGCATATTATGCACTATACCATAGTGATGGAGTGTATGTCCATACTTATTTGTTACAGAAAATAGTTTAGTTTAGAATCCTAGCTTTGGGAGTTAGGGGTGGGAGTTAAAATCTCTCTTTCTGCGCTAGGAGGATTTTACCTTCGGTCTCCGGATTACAAAACCGGCGCTTTGTGGCTAAGCTACTAGAGCAGTTGAAGTTTAGGAGTTTGTTTTCTAATAGGCCTATTAGTGGGTTTAGGAATAGGAATAGTGCGAAGTATAATACTGAGGCAATTTGACCGATGATAACGAATGGGTGTTCGACTGGTATTCCGCCAATTCAGGTTAAGATTGCCACGTCTGCCACTAGTGTTCAGAATATTAGTTGGGCTAGGGGGCGGAAGGTGAGTCCTTGTTGTTTGGAGGTATGTAGTAGTGGTACTACCATAAGTACTAGGATTGAAAATAATAATGCTAATACACCACCTAGTTTGTTGGGGATTGATCGTAGGATGGCGTATGCAAATAGGAAGTATCATTCTGGCTTAATGTGTGGTGGGGTAACTAATGGGTTGGCGGGGGTGAAGTTTTCTGGGTCTCCTAATAGGTTAGGTGAGAATAATGCTAAGGATGCTAGAGCTGTAATTAGTAGGATGAACCCTAAGACATCTTTGTATGAGAAGTATGGGTGAAATGTAATTTTGTCTGCGTCGGAGTTGAGGCCTAATGGGTTATTGGATCCGGTTTCGTGTAGAAATAGTGCATGTATTAGTGTGGCGGCTACGATTGCGAATGGTAATAGGAAGTGAAATGCGAAGAATCGGGTTAGTGTTGCGTTATCTACTGAGAAGCCCCCTCAGATTCATTGAACTAGTATGTCTCCTACATATGGGACTGCTGATAATAAATTTGTAATTACAGTAGCACCTCAGAATGATATTTGGCCTCATGGTAGGACATATCCGACGAAGGCTGTTATTATTACAAGGAGTAGAAGGACCACTCCAATGTTTCAGGTTTCTTTATATAGGTAGGAGCCGTAGTAAAGTCCTCGGCCAATGTGGAGATAGATGCAGATGAAGAAGAAAGAGGCTCCGTTGGCGTGGAGATTTCGGATGATTCAACCATAGTTTACATCTCGACAGATATGGGCTACGGATGAGAAGGCGGTGGAGACGTCGGAGGTGTAGTGTATAGCTAGAAATAGGCCGGTCAGGATTTGTGCTATTAAGCATAGTAGGAGGAGGGAGCCGAAGTTTCATCAGGCGGAGATGTTGGATGGGGCGGGGAGATCAATTAGTGCGTCATTAATAATTTTGAATAAAGGGTGGGTTTTACGGATGACCATGTGTTCTTGTAGTTGAATTACAACGGTGGTTTTTCAAGTCATTAGTCCTGGTTAAAGTCCTGGTAAGAATTATGATATATTTTTTTGATTTGTTATTGTTAAGTTTAGTAGTTGGGTTGGTTGGAGTTGCTTCTAATCCTGCACCATACTTTGCGGCTTTAGGGCTGGCAGTGGCTGCTGGGGTTGGGTGCGGGGTATTGGTTGGTCATGGTGGGTCATTAATTGGTTTAATATTATTTTTAATTTATTTAGGAGGAATATTAGTGGTGTTTGCATATTCGGCTGCTTTGGCAGCTGAGCCTTTTCCTGAGACGTGGGGGGTAGGGTCAGTTAAGGTTTATGTTTTGATATACTTATTAGGGGTTGGTGCAGCGTTGTGGTGATTTTGAAGTGGTTATGGAGGTTGAGTTGTGGTTGATGAATTTAAGGAATTTTTTGTAGTGCGGGGGGATGTTGGTGGGGTTTCTTTAATGTATTCTGTTGGGGGCGGTATATTGGTTACGTGTGCGTGGGTTTTATTATTATGTCTTTTTGTGGTGTTGGAGTTAACTCGTGGATTGAGCCGGGGGGCACTTCGGGCTGTTTAGAGTGAGGAGATAAGGGCAATAACTAGGGCAGTGGAGATTAGGTAAAAAGTTAGGTAAATTTTAATGACATTAGTGTCAGTTTTGTCAAAGAGTGTTGAGAAGTAGTGGTGTAGGGGGTGTAGGCCTTTTGGTCCGATTTCTAACCATTGGCGGTCAAATTTGGTGGACTGTTTGCCTAATGTTAGATTTAGTTTGGGTATAGTGCGGTGAATGATGGGAGGGAAGAAGCCGAGTATATTTGAGAAATTATGGAGTTTTAGGGCTGGAGTAATTTTAATTTGTTTGGAGGTAGCTGTAGCCAGTGCTAGGGCAATAATAAGGCCGAGAATTGTGACTATTAATGCTGCTAGTTTGAGGGACAGGGGTATGGTTATTGTAGGGGTTTTGGTTGGTAGGAAGTTAAGAGTAATGATTAATCCCGCGATAATGCTTCCTCAGGCTAGGCGTTCAATGGGGGCAGTCACTGCCTGGTAATTTTCATTGATTGGGGGTAGAGCAGGGAATCGGGGTGAGCCTATGGTTACGAAGAAAATTACTCGTAAGCTATATACTGCAGTGAAGGATGTTGCAATTAGGGTTAAGGCTAGGGCGCAGGCATTTAGATGGGAGGTATTGAGGGCTTCAATAATGGCGTCTTTTGAGAAGAAACCTGCTAGGAATGGTATACCTGTGAGTGCGAGGCTTCCGATAGTTAAACAGGATGTAGTGAATGGTATTAGTTTGTGTAGGCCTCCTATTTTGCGGATGTCTTGTTCATCATTTAGGCTGTGGATAATTGACCCGGAGCAGAGGAAAAGCATAGCTTTGAAGAAAGCGTGGGTACAGATGTGTAGGAAGGCTAGTTGTGGTTGGTTTAGGCCAATTGTGACTATTATTAGGCCTAGTTGGCTAGATGTTGAAAATGCTACAATCTTTTTGATGTCATTTTGGGTTAGGGCGCAGGTGGCGGTAAATAGGGTTGTTAGGGCTCCTAAGCATAAGCATGTAGTTAGGGCTAGTTGATTATTTTCTATTAGGGGATGTAATCGAATGAGTAGAAAAATACCTGCAACAACTATTGTGCTGGAGTGGAGTAGTGCTGAAACTGGGGTTGGGCCTTCTATGGCTGAGGGAAGTCATGGGTGTAGTCCGAATTGGGCTGATTTTCCTGTGGCGGCTAAGATTAGTCCGAGTAGTGGGAGGGTTATGTCAAAGTCTTTTGATAGTAGGAAGATTTGTGGGATTTCTCATGAGTTTAGGTTTGTTGCGATTCAGGCAATTGCTAAAATTAGTCCAATGTCACCGACTCGGTTATAAATTACAGCTTGGAGGGCGGCTGTGTTGGCATCGGCTCGTCCATGTCATCAGCCAATTAGTAGGAAAGATATGATTCCGACGCCTTCTCATCCAATAAATAATTGGAATAAGTTGTTGGCAGTAACTAGTATAATTATTGCTACTAAAAATAGTAGTAAGTATTTGAAGAATCGATTTAGGTACGGATCTGAATGTATATATCATGATGCGAATTCCAGGATAGATCATGTTACGTAAAGGGCCACTGGGGTGAAGATTAGTGAGTAGTGGTCAAATTTAAAGCTAATATTGATGTCAAAGTTTATGATATTTATTCAGTTTCAGGTAGTGATGATGGTTTCTGTTCCCTGGTCAAGGAAAATAATTAGTGGAATAATGTTGATGAAGAATGCGGTGCTTACAGCGGTTTTTACGTGCTTAAGGGCCCAGTTTTGGTTTAAGGGATTTGGGTTTAGTGTTGTGATAAGGGGTCATGTAAGGATTGCTAAGGTTAGTAGTAGGGCAGTAGTTATAATAGTGTTTACCATAGCTGCTACTTGGAGTTGCACCAAGAGTTTTTGGTTCCTAAGACCAACGGATGAACTATTATCCTTTAGAAGCGGCTGGTGAATGAGCCATGGAGTTTAACCATGGAAATAGGGATTAGCAATCCTTACTGCCGTCGGGCCTCTTTCGGTGGATAAGAGGAGTTTAACCTCTATTTTTAGAACCACAATCTAATGTTTTGTGTTAAACTATATCTACAATATCATCAGCCTCATATGATTTCGGGCTTTGTAATGAGTAGGATAACGGGGAGTAGATGAAGAACCATGAGGAGGTGTTCTCGTGTATGATATGGTTGTAAGTTAATGATATGTTTTGGGACTGGGCCTCGTTGTGTTATTAGAAACAAGTATAGGGAGTAGGCTGCGGTAATTAGTGTTCCAGCTCCAGTTAGGATTAGGGTTCAAGGGGATCAGTTAAATATTGCTGTGATAATTACTAGTTCTCCTATTAGATTGGGTAGAGGGGGGAGTGCTAGGTTTGCTAGGTTAGAGATAAATCATCATGTGGCTGTAAGTGGGAAGATGACTTGTAGGCCACGGGCAAGGATTATTGTTCGGCTATGGGTTCGTTCATATATTGTGTTTGCTAGACAGAATAGGGCGGATGAAACTAATCCGTGGGCGATTATTAATACTAATGCTCCGGTAAATCCTCATGGAGTTTGAATTAGAATTCCTCCTGCTACTAAGCCTATGTGGCTTACGGATGAGTAAGCGATTAATGATTTTAAATCTGTTTGTCGTAAACAAATTGAGCCAGTTATAATGATTCCTCATAGGGCGAGTGCTATAATTGGATAAATAAGATCTTTGGATAGTGGATCTAATATAATTATTATGCGCATTATGCCATAGCCTCCAAGTTTTAGGAGAATTGCCGCTAGTACTATGGAACCTGCTACTGGGGCTTCAACGTGGGCTTTTGGTAATCAGAGGTGGACTCCGTATAGGGGCATTTTTACTAGGAATGCGATTAAACATCCGGCTCATCAGATCTTATCTCCTCATGAATTGAGGTTTAGTGGTTGGGAATATTGAATGGTTAATATTGAAAGAGTGCCTATGTTTTGGTGTAGTAAGAGGAGGGCTACTAGTAATGGGAGCGAGCCTGCTAAGGTGTAGAATAAGAAGTAAGTTCCGGCGCTGAGGCGTTCGGCCTGGTTTCCTCAGCGGGTAATAATGATTAGGGTTGGGATTAGGGTTGCTTCAAATATAATATAAAATATAATGATTTCGGTAGCCCCAAATGCTATAATTAGAAAAGTTTGTAAGGAGGTTAGGAGGGTAATGTAGATTCGTTGTCGGCTAATTGGTTCTGTTTTGACATGGTTTTGACTGGCAAGGATTATTAGTGGTAATAACCAGCAGGTTAGAATTAATAGGGGTATCGAAAGGGGGTCAATACCCATGTAGAGATTAGATATAGTTCAGCCTGTTTCTGATGACCATTTAATTCAGGTTAGGCTGATTAGGGCAATAATTAGGCTTTGAAGTGTTGTGGTGGTTCAGAGTCATTTTGAGGGTGATAGTCAAATGGTTGGGAAAAGCATAATTGTTGGGATTAAGATTTTTAGCATTGTAATAAGTTTAGGGCTTGTAATCGGTCTGTGCCGTGGGTTCGAGCCGTGGCAACTAATAGTGCTAGGCCTGCACTAGCTTCGCATGCTGAAAAAGCTAGTAGGAGAATAGGGGCGGCAGAAAAGGCAGTTGATTCTAGTTGTAACATTCAGAGCGCTAAAGCTATAAATAGGGAGAGTATTATTCCTTCTAGGCATAAAAGGGCTGATATGAGGTGGGTTCGATGGAATGCCAGGCCCGTTAGGCCTAAAGTAAATGCTGAGGTGAAGCTAAAGTAAACTGGTGTCATAAGGAAATCACGGATTTTAACCGTGGTTTTCTGAGCCGAAATCAGAGGTCTTCAATTGGACTAATTTCCTATTCAGCCCATTCTAGGCCCCCTTGAATTCATTCATAAATTAGGCCTAGTGTGAGTAGAATTAGTACGGTTGCAGCTCATAGGAGTGTGTAGGATGGGTCGGGTAGCTGGTTGCCTCAAGGTAGTGGGAGTAGGAGGGCGATTTCTAGATCAAATAGTAAAAATAAAATAGCGACTAGAAAGAAACGTAGGGAAAATGGTAGTCGTGCAGATCCTAGTGGGTCGAAGCCACATTCGTAGGGGGATAGTTTTTCTGCATCTGGGTTTATTTGGGGTAATCAGAATGATACTACAGCTAGAATAATTGAGAGGGCTGCAGAGATAATTAATATAATTATAATTAAGTTCATTATCTTTCCTTGGATTTTAACCAAGACTAGGTGATTGGAAGTCACTCGTACTAACTTTAGATACTAGAAAGATATGAGCCTCATCAGTAAATAGAGACATATAGGAATAATCATACAACATCTACGAAATGTCAATATCAGGCAGCTGCTTCAAACCCAAAATGATGTTCTGATGTAAAATGGTATCGGACTTGTCGGAAGAAACAGACGGCAAGGAAAGATGAGCCAATAATAACATGGAGTCCATGGAAACCTGTTGCTACAAAGAAGGTAGAGCCATATACACCGTCTGCAATGGTGAAAGGGGCTTCGTAATATTCTATGGCTTGTAGGGCAGTGAAATATAGACCCAGGAGGATTGTGAGAGCTAATGATTGAATTGCTTGTTTTCGAGCTCCTTCTATCAGGCTGTGGTGAGCTCAAGTTACTGTTACACCGGATGCTAGGAGGACGGCGGTGTTAAGCAGGGGTACTTCGAATGGGTCAAGTGTTGTAATGCCTGTAGGTGGTCAGCATCCTCCAAGTTCTGGAGTAGGGGCAAGGCTAGAGTGGTAAAAGGCTCAAAAGAATCCTAAGAAGAAGAATACTTCTGAGGTAATAAATAAGATTATACCATATCGTAAACCTTTTTGTACAGGGGGTGTGTGGTGTCCTTGGAAAGTCCCTTCTCGGATGATGTCTCGTCATCATTGGAGTATTGTGAGTAGAAGTAGAATTAATCCTAAGGTTATTAATGTTGTGGAGTGGAAGTGGAATCAGATTGCTAAACCTGATGTTATTAGGAGAGCAGCTACTGCACCAGTAAGGGGCCATGGGCTAGGGTCGACCATATGATATGCATGTGCTTGGTGGGCCATTAGACGTTTTCTTGTAGGTATAGGCTTAATAATAAGACGAAGACATAAGCTTGAATTACAGCTACTGCTACTTCTAATAGGGTTAGTAGCACTAATAAAATGGCGGTTAATGCTGCTACTGATGTTATTATTGGTACTAGTGTAATTGTTGCGGTTGAGATTAGTTGAATTAGTAGGTGGCCAGCTGTTAAGTTTGCTGTTAGTCGAACGCCTAGTGCTAGGGGTCGGATAAATAGGCTAATTGTTTCGATAATAATTAGGATTGGAATTAAAGGGACGGGGGTACCTTCTGGTAGGAGGTGTCCTAGGGCTGCTGTGGGTTGGTTTCGTAGTCCAATGATGACCGTTGCTAATCAAAGCGGTACAGCTAGACCCATGTTTAATGATAGTTGGGTGGTTGGTGTAAATGTGTATGGTAATAATCCTAAAATATTAAGCGTAAGAATGAAAATCATTAGTGAGGTTAAAATTATAGCTCATTTGTGTCCCCCTTTATTTAGTGGCATTAGTAGTTGATATGTGAAAGTTTTAATGAATCAATTTTGAAGAGATACTAAACGGTTGGCTTGGTAACGATTGGTTGGGGTTGGTACTAGAATTCATGGAAGAGTAAGTGCAATGGCGATTAGGGGAATACCAAGGTATGTGGGGCTCATAAATTGATCAAATAGGTTTAGTGCCATGGTCAGTTTCAGGTGTCTGATTTAAGTTTTTCGGCGCTTAGTGCTGTGACTTCATTTATAAATGTGTGGTTTAGAACTTTATTTGGAATTACTGTTAGGAAAATTAATCACGAGAATACAAGGATTGCAAATCATGGGGCGGGGTTTAATTGTGGCATATCACTAGGGGTGGTTGGGAGCCACCAATCTTTAGCTTAAAAGGCTAACGCTAATCCCTGTTCAGCTTCCTAATGAGGCGTCTTCAAGTATAAGGGAGGATCAGTTTTCAAAATGTTCTAGTGGGACGGCTTCTACAACAATTGGTATAAAGCTGTGATTGGCGCCACAAATTTCAGAACATTGTCCATAGAATACCCCTGGTCGGGATGTGATGAAAGATGTTTGATTTAGTCGTCCTGGTACAGCGTCTATTTTAATTCCTAGTGCTGGGAGGGCTCATGAATGTAGGACGTCTTCAGCTGATACTAGGACTCGAATTGGGGATTCTATTGGGACTACTATTCGATGGTCTGTTTCGAGTAGTCGAAATTGACCGGGGGCCAGGTCTTGTGTTGGAATTATATATGAGTCGAAAGCTAAATTTTCGTAGTCTGTGTATTCGTAGCTTCAATATCATTGGTGTCCTATGGCTTTTACAGTTAAGTGTGGGTCATTTACTTCGTCTATTAGATAAAGAATACGAAGTGAGGGGAGAGCAATTAAAATTAAAATTACTGCTGGTAGAATTGTTCAGACAATTTCGATCTCTTGTGAATCTAAGATGTATTTGTTAGTAAGTTTGGTAGTAACTATAACTACAATAATATATAATACTAAGGTGCTAATTAGGAAAACAATTATTAAAGCGTGGTCGTGGAAGTGGAGAAGTTCTTCTATTACAGGGGAGGCCGCGTCTTGGAATCCTAGTTGTGAGGGATGTGCCATTGAGCTGTTAAGCTTAAGATACGCAGGATTTTAACCTACAATTTTGTCTTGACAAGGCAATGTTATATTCGTTTTACTAGTATCTTATAAAAGAAAGTGACAGAGCGGTTATGTGACTGGCTTGAAACTAGTTTATGGGGGTTCGATTCCTTCCTTTCTCGTTAGTTTGATTGCACTTGTACGAAGGCCGGCTCTTCAAATGTGTGATATGGGGGAGGGCAGCCGTGTAATCACTCTACATTTGTGGCTGTTAGTTCAACTGATAAAACTTCTCGTTTAGCAGTAAAGGCCTCTCATAAAATGTAGAGGAATATTACGACTGCTACAAGTGAAATTAATGAGCCAATGGATGAAATAATATTTCATAGTGAGTAGGCGTCTGGGTAATCTGAATATCGTCGTGGTATACCGGCTAGGCCTAGGAAGTGTTGGGGGAAGAAGGTGAGGTTGACACCTACAAATATTGTGCCGAAATGAATTTTTGTTCAAGTATCATGTATTGTATAGCCTGTAAATAAGGGGAATCAGTGGACGAAGGCTCCTATGATGGCAAATACGGCACCCATTGATAGGACGTAGTGGAAGTGGGCTACTACATAGTATGTATCGTGGAGTACAATATCTAGGGATGAATTAGAGAGTACAATTCCGGTGAGCCCGCCTACGGTAAATAAGAAGATAAAGCCGAGGGCCCATAATATTGGGGTTTCTCATTTAATGGAGCCTCCGTGTAGTGTGGCGAGTCAGCTAAATACTTTAACACCTGTTGGGATTGCAATAATTATTGTTGCAGATGTAAAATATGCTCGGGTGTCTACGTCTATTCCTACTGTAAATATGTGGTGGGCTCAAACAATGAAGCCTAGGAGACCAATGGCCATTATAGCTCAAACTATACCCATATAGCCGAAAGGTTCTTTTTTTCCGGCGTAATATGCGACAATGTGTGAGATTATACCAAACCCTGGGAGAATTAAAATATATACTTCTGGGTGACCAAAGAATCAAAAGAGGTGTTGGTATAAAATTGGATCTCCTCCCCCAGCCGGGTCGAAGAATGTAGTGTTTAGGTTTCGGTCAGTTAGTAGCATTGTAATACCAGCTGCTAGAACTGGAAGAGAAAGTAATAGAAGCACAGCTGTAATTAGGACGGCCCACACAAATAGGGGTGTTTGGTATTGGGAAATAGCTGGAGGTTTCATATTAATAATGGTTGTAATAAAATTAATAGCCCCCAAAATAGATGATACACCTGCAAGATGTAGTGAGAAAATAGTTAAATCTACAGAGGCACCTGCATGCGCAAGATTACCAGCGAGTGGGGGGTATACAGTTCATCCTGTTCCTGCGCCTGCTTCAACGCCAGACGAGGCTAATAGTAGAAGGAAAGAGGGTGGGAGTAATCAGAAGCTCATATTGTTCATTCGTGGAAATGCCATATCTGGTGCTCCAATCATTAATGGTACAAGTCAGTTTCCGAAGCCCCCAATTATAATTGGTATTACTATAAAGAAAATTATGATAAAGGCGTGGGCAGTTACAATAACATTGTAAATTTGATCGTCGCCTAGGAGGGCGCCGGGTTGGGCTAGTTCTGCCCGGATTAGTAAGCTAAGGGCTGTACCAACTATTCCGGCTCAGGCACCAAATACTAGGTAAAGGGTGCCAATGTCTTTATGATTAGTTGAGAAGAATCAGCGTGTGATCGTCACAGGTAGGATGGCCGAAGGTAAGGCGGTGGATTGTAGCTCCATGAATAAAGGTTTAAATCCTTTTCCTATCAGCAGTCTTGTGGTGTATAACACGTCGGATTGCAAATCCGAAGAAGCAGGCTATCACCTGCCGGGGCTTTCCCCGCCTTTTTAAAGCAGGCGGGGAAAGTAGATGAATGCTCGCTGGTTTGAGCGTCTAGCTGTTAACTAGGAGTTTGTAGGATCGAGGCCTTCTCATCTAGGAAGGCTTTAGCTTAATTAAAGTGTCTGAGTTGCATTCAGAAGATGTGGGATAGAGTCCTGCAAGTCTTAGTTCAGAGACTAGGAGATTTTCACTCCTACTTAAAGCTTTGAAGGCTTTTGGTCTGATGTTATCCTAAGTCTCTAGCTTATTAGTGCTTGGGCTAATGGGGTTAGTGGTAAAAGTAGTAGTGTTATTGTTGTTGAGGTGGCTAGAGGAATTATGTTTTGTGTGTTGTGTAGGCGTCATGGGGTTAGAGAATTGTTTGTGTTAGGGGAGGTTGTAAGGGTTATTGAGTAACATAGTCGTAGGTAGAAGTATAGGCTTAGTAGTGCGCTTAGTGCTATTATTGTGGCGGTTAATGGTAAGTTTTGTGTGGTTAATTCTTGTATAATTAATCATTTTGGTATGAAACCTGTTAGTGGTGGGAGGCCGCCTAGAGATAGCAGGGCGAGGGCGGCGATAGTTGTGATGGTTGGTGTTTTGGTCCAGCTTATGGCTAATGTGTTAATTTTTGTGGAGTGTAGCAGTTTAAATGTCAGGAATGTCGCTGATGTCATAATAATATATGTGGTGAGGGCTAAGATGGTTAATTCTGGTTTAAATTGTACAATTACAATTATTCATCCAAGGTGGGCAATTGATGAGTAGGCTAGGATTTTTCGTAGCTGGGTTTGATTTAAGCCGCCTCAGCCGCCAATGAAAACTGATAATAGTCCTAATGCGGTTAATAGTTGGGGATGTGTGTAGGGGGCAATTTGAATAATTAGTGCGAATGGTGCTAGTTTTTGTCAAGTGGCCATGATTAGCCCGGTGGTTAAGTCTAAGCCTTGTATAACGGGTGGTATTCAGAAGTGGGTTGGAGCTAGGCCTACTTTTAGTGCTAATGCTATTATTGTTAGTGTGGTGGCAACTGGGTGTGTTAGGCAGTAGATATTTCATTCTCCTGTTGCTCAGGCGTTAATAGTGCTTGCAAATAAAATGGTTGCTGCTGCAGCAGCTTGGGCCAAGAAGTATTTGGTAGTGGCTTCTACTGCGCGGGGGTGGTGGTGTTGGGCTATTAATGGTAAAATTGCTAGTGTGTTAATTTCAAGACCTATTCAAGCTAATAGTCAGTGGGAGCTTATGAATGTTAGGGTTGTTCCTAGGCCTAAACTTGATAGTAAAATTGTAAGGACGTAGGGGCTCATTGGTAAGAGAAGGATTTTAACCTACATTTTTGGGGTATGGGCCCAAAAGCTTGATTTAGCTGATCTTACTAGAAAATGGTGTAGTGGAAACACTTGGAGTTTTGATCTCCAGAATATGGGTTCGAGTCCCTTTTTTTCAAGAGCTGGGAGGATTTTAGCCTCCATAAGTCACTCTATCAAAGTGGTCCTTGGGCATTCGGGCACAGCTCCTTATAGTTGCGGGGGAAGCCCTGCAAATGCGATTGGTAGTGCGACGTGTCATAGAATGAGGGCTAAGGTTAGGGGTAGGAAGTTTTTTCATACAAGGTGTATTAATTGATCATATCGGAATCGTGGGTATGATGCACGCACTCATAAAAATAGTATAGATAGTAGTGCAGCTTTTGTTATAATGTTAATTGAGATTAGTTCGGGGAATATACTATGGGCTGCGCCGAGAAACAAGATGGTGGATAGTGTATTTATTAATAGGATATTGGCGTATTCGGCTAGGAAAAATAGGGCGAAGGGGCCTCCAGCATATTCTACATTGAACCCTGAAACTAATTCTGATTCTCCTTCTGTTAAATCGAATGGGGCTCGATTTGTTTCTGCTAGGGTAGAAATATATCATATGGCGGCTAGTGGTCAGGCTGGAATAAGTAGTCATATTGTTTCTTGGGTTGTGTTAAATATTTGGAGGGTGAAGCCCCCGGTGAAAACGATAACGGAAAGTAGAATTAGGCCTAGACTGACTTCATATGAGACGGTTTGGGCGACTGCTCGTAGAGCCCCAATTAGGGCATATTTGGAATTTGAGGCCCATCCTGAACCTAGGATGGAATAAACGGCTAGGCTTGAAATAGATAAAATAAATAGTATACCTAGGTTAAGGTCAATTAAGGGGTGTGGAAATGGTATTGGTGCTCATAATAGGAGGGCTAGTGTTAAGGCTAAGATAGGGGTGGCGAGAAATAGAAATGGAGAGGATGTTGATGGGCGTACTGGTTCTTTGATAAATAGTTTAACACCGTCTGCGATTGGTTGTAAAAGTCCGTATGGGCCTACAATATTTGGGCCTTTACGTAATTGTATATATCCTAATACTTTTCGTTCGACTAATGTCAGGAAGGCGACTGCTAGTAATACGGGTACGATGTAAGCTAATGGACTGATAACATAAATGATTAGGAGGGATATCATAATTAAGAGGAGGATTTGAACCTCCGGGTGAAAGGGCTTAGGCCTTTTGCAATTACCGGGCTCTGCCATCTTAATAATCTTATCTTGATGTTGGGTTTTGCTCTACCCTTTATTTAATTTAGTTGATTTCATTAAGTAGGGGTGGGGCGTACTTTTAGTATGGGCCCCCTTTTTCCGGTCCTTTCGTACTAGGAAAAATAGCGTTATAGATAGAAACTGACCTGGATTGCTCCGGTCTGAACTCAGATCACGTAGGACTTTAATCGTTGAACAAACGAACCCTTAATAGCGGCTGCACCATTAGGATGTCCTGATCCAACATCGAGGTCGTAAACCCCCTTGTCGATATGGACTCTTGAAGGGGATTGCGCTGTTATCCCTAGGGTAACTTGGTCCGTTGATCGGTAAATTGCCGGATCTTAGTGGTCAGATATTCTGCGACTTAGAAATGTCTTTCTTAGTTTTAGGGGTGGCCCCATTCCGCATGGGAGCTTTATTGTCTCCCGTGGTCGCCCCAACCGAAGATAGGGATCAGTTGCTATTTAGTTTAATTTGTTTAGTGATTCTTGACATAGTTGATCTAACATCTTAAGCTCCAAAGGGTCTTCTCGTCTTATATAAGTATGCCCGCTTCTGCACGGGCAGATCAATTTCATTGATTTGAAGGGGGAGACAGTTAAGCCCTCGTTCCACCATTCATACAGGTCTTCATTTAAAAGACAAGTGATTGCGCTACCTTCGCACGGTCAAAATACCGCGGCCGTTTAACTTGTCACTGGGCAGGCAAGACCTCCTATACATTGATTTTTGCAGGAGGCGATGTTTTTGGTAAACAGGCGAGGCTTGTATTTGCCGAGTTCCTTCCTCTTCTTTTAATCTTTCCTATATGCCTTCCGGTGTGGGGTTAACGATTAGATTATGTGAATATTTCTTGATATTTAGTATAATCATATTACCCTCTTTGGTTGGGTTCGATAATTACTAGTGGTTAGTCCGATCTAGTGTACACGTAGGCTAGGAGAAAGTATTTCTTTCTTATTACTCATTTTAGCAGTATTTCTTCCATGTTGGCATGGAGTGGCCTAATAATGTTAGGGGTTTTAGATATAGTATTTGAATAATAAATTTATGTTCTGCCAGAGCTTTAACGCTTTCTATTCAGATGGCTGCTTTTAGGCCCACTGGAGCAGTTTATTTTATTTAATATAATCTTTAACCTCCTGATGAGATTGTATTCTGTTTCATAGGAGCTGTACCTCCTTTGACTAACTCTTGCATGTTTCTTTTATTCGTGTGGTTTAAAAATTTGTGATATAAGGAGTGCAAGGCTGAACTTCTATTCATTTCTTAGGCAACCAGCTATAACTAGGTTCGGTAGATCTGTCACCTCTACTCGGAGATCACCCCACTCTTTTGCCACAGAGACGGGTTAGCCCTAATTAATAGGCAGTCTCGGAGTAGCTCACCTAGTTTCGGGGTTTTGAACTAAAGTACACTTTGCTCAGGGGGACTAGCTAAATCATGATGCAAAAGGTACGAGAGTTAATCTCTGCTTTGTTGTGCTTTAATGATTTGTTTCATTTCTCTTTCAGCGTTCCCTTGCGGTACTTTTTCTGTAGCTTTATAGGAATTGTGCCTTTTCTGTCTCACATACTTGGGCGGTAGAATGTTTTAATTTATCTTATTGTGGTTATGTAAAGGTTTTTAATATTGTGGTAGTAATTTTGGTAGTTAAGCTAGCTGTATAGCTCAGGGTGATCCAACTTGCATGGATGTCTTCTCGGTGTAAGGGAGATGCTTAACTGTCTCAGCCACACCCTGATTATTCCAAGTGCACCTTCCGGTACACTTACCATGTTACGACTTGCCTCCCCGTGTTTATGGTTGATTTATTATGAATTAGTTGAAGGAGGGGTATGAGGGGAGAGTGACGGGCGGTGTGTGCGCGTCTCAGAGCCTAATTCAAAGGTACGCTCTATTTGCTTTTTACTACTAAATCCACCTTCTGACACCTGATTTCAAGGTGTCGTTCGTAGTATTCTATAATATAGAAAATGTAGCCCATTTCTTTCCACTTCGTACGCTACACCTCGACCTGACGTTTTTGGGCGGGCCCATTTTGCTTACTATTAAGCCTTCACAGGGTAAGCTGACGACGGCGGTATATAGGCGGAAAAAACAAGAAGTGATGAGGTTTAACGGGGGTTATCGGTTCTAGAACAGGCTCCTCTAGGTGGGTCTGAGACACCGCCAAGTCCTTTGGGTTTTAAGCTGTGCTCGTAGTACCCGGGCGGATGTGTATGTAAGGTCACATCTAGGTTTAGGGCTAAGCATAGTGGGGTATCTAATCCCAGTTTGTTTCTTAGCTTTCGTGGGGTCAGGTTAATTTGTTTAAAGCTACTTTCGTGGTTGGTTTTCGTGTCCTCAGAATGCGTATGACGACTTGGAGGGTCTTTAGCTTTATTTATTTTTTTCCATAACCACCCTTTACGCCGCACCTATCAACTAGGGTCTTTCGTATAACCGCGGTGGCTGGCACGAATTTTACCGGCCCTTTTAACTCTGACTAAGTCAAGTTTTCACTTATGGCTTAATATTTATTACTGCTGAAGTCCCTTGGGGGTGTGGCGTAGCAAGGCGTCGTGGGCAAATGTTAATTGTGCCTGATACCTGCTCCTCGTCCTCGGGTAGAGGATTAAGGGCATTCTCACAGGGGTGCGGATACTTGCATGTATAAATGGAGTTAAAGCTGATAGTAAAGTCAGGACCAAACCTTTGTGCTTATGGAACTTTTCTAGGGTTCGTCTTAACATCTTCAGTGTTATGCTTTGATTTAAGCTACATTAGC